AATAAAGGGCTATTTTGATAGAATAGATTATGTACTTTAAATACTCTTATTATACTTTATGGAATTAAACCATAACTAAGGAATTCAAAAATCCTTGTGCCTCTTACACTTAAATATAAAGAAAGGTAAGCTAAGATTAAGCTAATAGGTTCATACCCTACTCATAGAGATGACTCTCCTCTCTAATTAAAAAGAGAAACTGATTATTTTTTATAATATTAATTTTAAGAACCTTAATCACATTGACTTCAAATAATTGAATTGGAATTTGAATAGGATTAGAATTAAATATACTAGCCTTTATTCCTATTATTTTATCAAAAATTAATAAATCTAGATCAGAAGCAGCTATAATTTATTTCCTTACTCAAAGAGTAAGAAGTATTTTATTATTAACTATAATCTTAATTAATATAATAAAGTTTAAGATGACAAGAGAGTTAATTAATTTAATAATTACCCTTAGAATTTTAATTAAATTGGGAGCAGCCCCTTTCCACAAATGAATACCTGATATAATATCTAAAATAAAATGAAATAAATGTATATTATTAATAACCTGACAAAAAGTAGCTCCTTTAATAATAATAAGAAATATAATATTAAGAGAAATAATAATCAATATCTCTATTATTTGATCTGTTGTAATAGGAAGATTAGGGGGTATTAATCAATCCTCATTACGTAAAATAATAGCATATTCATCAATCAACCATTTAGGATGATTATTAGCCATTAATAAAAGAATAAATTTATGAATATTATATCTATTAATTTATATAATAATAGTTAGATTAATTTGTTATATATTTAAATCTTATAATGTCTATTTTATTAATCAAATCACAAGTATAAATTTAAAAATTTCAGAAAAACTTATAATATTTATTATAATATTAAGAATAGGGGGACTTCCCCCTTTTATTGGATTTTTACCAAAATGAATAGTAATCAATAGAATAATTAATAATGAAGAATTTATAATAATTTTTATTATAGTAATATTTAGATTAATCACACTATTATATTATATTCGAATCATAATAATAATAATATTATCATTTAATATATCCATAAAATGAAGAAACAATAATTACAAAAATATCACTGCCTTCAATATAATAATTAACTTAATATTGCCTATTATTATAATTTTAGATATTCTATAAATTTATAAAAGCTTTAAGTTAAATTAAACTATTAACCTTCAAAGTTAAAAATATATTAAATATAAGCTTTAGGTAAATACCTACTTTAGAATTGCAGTCTAATATCATAAATAATTGACTATAAAGCTAATCTTTAATAGAGGGTTCATTAACCATAAATAAATTTACAATTTATCACCTAAAATTTCAGTCACTCTATTAAATTGAATAAATGACTATATTCGACTAACCATAAAGATATTGGCACTTTATATTTTATATTTGGAATATGATCTGGAATATTAGGATCTGCAATAAGAATAATTATCCGAATTGAATTAGGACAACCTGGTAGATTTATTGGAGATGATCAAATTTATAATGTTGTAGTAACTGCACACGCATTCATTATAATTTTTTTCATAGTAATACCAATTATAATTGGAGGATTTGGGAATTGACTAGTCCCCTTAATAATTGGAGCCCCTGATATAGCCTTCCCTCGAATAAATAATATAAGATTTTGATTATTACCTCCTTCCTTAACATTATTATTAATAAGAAGAATAGCAGAATCTGGAGCCGGAACCGGCTGAACAGTATATCCTCCTTTATCAAGAAACTTATCCCATAGAGGAGCATCAGTAGATTTAGCAATTTTTTCATTACATTTAGCAGGAGTATCCTCAATCCTAGGAGCCGTAAATTTCATTTCCACCATTATTAATATACGACCTAAGGGTATAACTCCTGAACGAATTCCATTATTTGTTTGATCTGTTGGAATTACAGCTCTATTATTATTATTATCCTTACCAGTATTAGCAGGAGCTATTACTATATTATTAACTGATCGAAACTTCAATACATCTTTTTTTGACCCTTCAGGAGGAGGGGATCCTATTTTATATCAACACTTATTCTGATTTTTTGGGCACCCTGAAGTTTATATTTTAATTTTACCAGGATTTGGATTAATTTCACATATTATTAGTCAAGAAAGAGGTAAAAATGAAACATTTGGAAATATTGGAATAATTTATGCTATACTAGCTATTGGAATCCTTGGATTTATTGTATGAGCTCATCATATATTTACTGTTGGTATAGATGTAGATACCCGAGCATATTTTACATCAGCAACAATAATTATTGCTGTTCCTACAGGAATTAAAATTTTTAGATGATTAGCAACATTACATGGTGTAAAAATAAAATATTCCCCCTCAATATTATGAGCACTAGGATTTGTATTTTTATTTACAATTGGAGGATTAACAGGGGTTATCCTAGCAAATTCATCCATTGATATTATTTTACATGATACTTATTATGTAGTAGCCCATTTTCACTATGTATTATCAATAGGAGCTGTATTTGCTATTATAGGAAGATTTATTCAATGATTTCCCCTATTTACAGGATTAACTATAAACCCTAAATGATTAAAAATTCAATTTATTACTATATTTTTAGGTGTAAATATTACCTTTTTTCCTCAACACTTTTTAGGATTAAGAGGGATACCTCGACGATATTCTGATTATCCAGACAGATACACAAGATGAAATATTGTATCATCAATTGGAAGTATTATATCAATAATCAGAATTATACTATTTATTATAATTTTATGAGAAAGAATTATTTCAAAACGAGTAATTATATTTAATGAACATATATCCCCAAGAATTGAATGGCTACAAAAAATACCACCAGCAGAACATTCATATAACGAAATTCCTGTAATAACTTCAATATTCTAATATGGCAGAATAGTGCAATGAATTTAAGATTCATATATAAAGATAAATTCTTTTATTAGAAATAGCAACATGAGGAAATATTATAATTCAAGATGCTAACTCTTCATTAATAGAACAACTTACATTTTTTCATGACCATACAATTATAATTTTATCTATAATTACAATAATAGTAGCATATATTATATTAATATTAACTAAAAACAAATTAATTAATCGATTCTTATTAGAAGGACAAACTATTGAATTAATTTGAACAATAATACCAGCAATCACTCTAATTTTTATTGCTTTACCTTCACTTCGACTACTTTACATAATTGATGAAATCAATAATCCTTCTATTACTTTAAAAGTAATTGGTCACCAATGATATTGAAGCTATGAATATTCAGATTTTAGAAATACAGAATTTGATTCTTATATAAAACCTACAAATGAATTAGAACTAAAAGAAATACGGTTATTAGATGTAGATAACCGAACAGTATTACCAATAAATGTACAAACACGATTAGTAGTAACAGCTGCAGATGTGCTTCATTCATGAGCAGTCCCCTCATTAGGAATTAAAATTGATGCAGTGCCCGGACGATTAAATCAAGGAGCTGTTAATATTAATCGCCCAGGACTAATATTTGGACAATGTTCAGAAATTTGTGGGGCAAACCATAGATTTATACCAATTGTTATCGAAAGAACAACAACAGAAAAATTTCTAACCTGAATTAAATCAATATCATTAAGTGGCTGAAACTTTAAGCATTGGTCTCTTAAACCAAAATATAGTATTTAAAAAATACTCTTAATGATTAAAGATTTAGTTTATATAAAACATTAATTTGTCAAGTTAAAAATATTTATTAAAAATAATCTTTATTGCCTCAAATAGCTCCTTTATGATGAGAATCACTGTTTTTATTATTTATTGTAATATTTATAATAATAACTAGAATAAATTATTTTTTATTAATTTATAAAATAAATAAATCAATCAAAATAATTAATAAAAGTAATCAAATAAATTGAATATGATAACTAATTTATTTTCAACATTTGATCCCTCCACATCAATAAATTACTCAATAAATTGAATAAGAACTTTATTAATAATCTTATTAATACCTTATTCATTTTGAATATTACCTAACCGAATTATAATTTTATTCAATATAGTAACTTTAAAATTACATTATGAATTTAAAATATTATTAGGAAAAAAATCAGAAGGAATAACATTAATAATAGTATCCTTATTTATATTTATTATAATTAATAATTTTATAGGACTTATACCTTACATTTTCACAAGATCAAGACATTTAGTATTTTCAATGACAATAGCTCTTCCATTATGATTAAGAATAATAATCTTTGGATGATTTAAAAATACAAATTCAATATTTGCACATTTAGTGCCAAATGGTACTCCTAGAATTCTTATACCCTTTATAGTTATAATTGAAACAATCAGAAATATTATCCGACCCGGAAGATTGGCAGTACGATTAACCGCTAATATAATTGCAGGGCATTTATTAATAAGATTATTAGGAAATAAAGCAATAGAAACAATTAATATAACACTAGTTATTATTATTATAGTTCAAATTATATTAATAATATTTGAAACAGCAGTAGCAATTATTCAAGCATATGTATTTTCAGTATTAACAACATTATACTCTAGAGAAGTTATCCATTAATAAAATAAATATGAAAATAAATAAAAATCATCCCTATCATTTAGTTGATTATAGACCATGACCCTTAACAGGTTCCATTGGAGCAATAACTTTAACATCAGGAATAGTTTTATGATTCCATAAAAACGAAATATATTTATTATATTTAGGAATTATTATTTTAATATTAACTATATTACAATGATGACGAGATATTGTTCGAGAAGCAACATTCCAAGGGCATCATACAATTAAAGTTACTAATGGATTAAAAATTGGAATAATTTTATTTATTATTTCAGAAGTATTCTTCTTTATTTCATTCTTTTGAGGGTTTTTCCATAGAAGACTAGCTCCCACAATTGAAATTGGAATAGCATGACCTCCTAAAGGAATTATTGTATTTAATCCTATAGAAATTCCATTATTAAATACTATAATTTTATTATGTTCAGGAATAACAGTGACATGAGCCCACCATAGATTAATAAAAAATTTACATTCAGAAACAATTAAAAGATTAATAATTACAGTAATATTAGGAATTTATTTTACTATTTTACAAGCCTATGAATACAAAGAAGCAAGTTTTTGTATTAGAGATTCCATTTATGGATCATGCTTCTTCATAGCAACAGGATTCCATGGAATACATGTTATAATTGGAACTATTTTCTTAGCAGTATGTTTAGTACGACACATAAAATGTCACTTCTCAATAAACCATCATTTTGGATTTGAAGCCGCAGCATGATATTGACATTTTGTTGATGTAGTATGATTATTCCTTTATATTTCAATTTACTGATGAGGTAGATAAATTCTTTTAGTATAAAAAATATATTTGACTTCCAATCAAAAGATCTTTTAAATAAGAAAGAATAATATATAATGTAATTATTTCATTAGCAATAGCAAGAACTTTATCAATTATTATAATAATAATATGTACTATCATTTCAAAAACCTCAAATAAAGATCGAGAAAAGTTATCCCCATTTGAATGTGGATTTGATCCTAAAAGATCAGCACGAACTCCATTTTCAATCCAATTTTTCTTAATTGCAGTATTATTCTTAATTTTTGATATTGAAATTGCTATCATATTACCAATCATCTTAACATTCAAAATAAGAATTAATAAAACATGAATTTTTACTATCACCACATTTATAATAATCCTTATTATAGGATTATATCATGAATGAAATAATGGAGTACTAGAATGAGCAAAATGGGGTTGAAGTTTTTATAAACATTTAATTTGCAATTAAAAAAAACTAATCTATTAGTCTACCTCAAACCCAAAGATATTGAAGTAAAATTATACAAATAGTTTCGACCTATAGTTAGGAATAAATTTCCCTTATCTAATAACCATAATTTTAATTGAAGCCAAATTTTAGAGGCCCCTTATTGTTAATAAGGAAATTGATTTTATAATCCAATTAAAAGAGAATGAAGAATCTAAAAGGAGCTGCTAACTATCTTTTAAAGCGGTTAAATTCCGTTTTTCTCTTATTTATATAGTTTAACATTTAAAACCCTTCATTTTCAATGAAGAAATAAGAATATATCTTTATAAATACTTAAAAGGATTACCCTATCATAACTTCTTCAGAGTTAAGCTTTAAATAAAATTAAGCTATTTAAGTTTAAAATATTATTAATAAAATAAAGAAAATAAAAATGTAACTAATTAAATAAATCTTAATATTATTAAATTGATAATGAGAATAATATAAACTAATATAATTAAAAAAACTAGGCAATGAATTAGAAATTAAAAATTCACCTCAAGAATGATCCATAAATAGAGAACTTTCCTTAGATAAACTTAATAATCCTGAAGAAACTATAGAAGTTCTAAAAATAGGTATAAATCATATACAACTAATAAATTCAGTTAAAAAATTATAAGAAACACCAAAAATAGAATCATAAATACTGAATAAGGATATACTATAACCTAATCAAGATCCTAAAAATACACAAAATATAGGTAAAACCTTTAAAAATAAAGGAAATAATAAAAATACTGGATAATTAAAAATTAATCAACCTAAAATTCTACCCCCAAAAATAGATAATAAAGTTAATAAAATTAAAGAAAACATTATTAACTTATCTTCATTATAATTAATAGAAACATTCAAACCAGTAGAGCCTTTAAAACAAAAATAAATTAATCGAAATCTATAACTAACGGTTAAGCCTACAGATAAATAGAACAAAATAAAAACTAAAAAATTAGAATATTCATATCTTAAAAATTCCAAAACAAGATCCTTTCTATAAAACCCAGATAAAAAAGGAAAACCACATAAAGATAAATTAGAAATACAAAAACATGAACAAGTAAAGGGAATAGAATTAATTAAATTACCTATATGACGAATATCTTGAGAATCTATTATACAATGAATAATTAAACCCGCACATAAAAATATTAAAGCCTTAAAAAAAGCATGAGTCAATATATGATAATATGAAAAAATCTCATGACCTATAAATAAAATACTTATTATTAATCCCAACTGTCTTAAAGTAGAAAGAGCAATAATTTTCTTTAAATCATATTCAAAATTGGCAGCCAATCCAGATATAAATATTGTTAAACAAGAAATAATCAAAAAAATCCTTAAATTATAATAATATAATAAATTACTAAACCGAATTAATAAATAAACCCCCGCTGTAACCAAAGTAGAAGAATGAACCAAAGCAGAAACAGGAGTAGGAGCAGCTATAGCCGCAGGCAACCAAGAAGAAAATGGAATTTGAGCTCTTTTAGTAAAAGCTGCTAAAACAATTAAATTTAATAGTCAAAGTGAAATCACAGAATCTATAAAATCTACATAATAAATAAAATTTCAACCCCCTATATTAAATAATCAAGCAATTGAAATTAAAATAGAAACATCACCAATACGATTTCTTAAGATAGTTAATATACCAGCATTATAAGATTTAAAATTTTGATAATAAATAACTAAACAATAAGAAACTAAACCTAAACCATCCCAACCTAATAAAATTCTAATCAAATTTGGTCTTATAATTAAAAATATTATAGATAAAACAAATAATAAAACTAAAAATAAAAACCGAACCTTAAAAATATCATTAATTATATAAGAAAAGCTATATAAAATAACTATAGAAGAAATAATTATAACTCCCCCTATGAATAATAAAGATATCCAATCAAAATAAACAGATATAGATAAACTTGAAGAGTTTAAAGTTATAATTTCCCATTCGAATAAAAATGAGATTATTAAATATAAACTCCCAAAACCTATAAAAATTAAAAATATACCAATAATAAATAAAATAAAAGATCATATAATATAATAATTAAAAATGGATTTAAAGAAAAAAATTCACCTATAATACCACAAATTATTATTCTTAATAAACTATTTAAATCCTAATAGTATTTGCAAAGTATCAAACTTTAAAACTAATAAATTAAGAGGAATAAAATGAAAAATAATCAAAAAATATTCCCGAATAGTAACAGAACCAAAATTTAATAAATAGGAATAGGAATTACCATGTTGAGTTATAGAAAATAAATAAATTCTGTAACAACATCTTATAAAAGATATAATTCCTAAAAATAGAAAGGTTATATAATCTCAAGAAATAATAGAATTAATTAGATAAATTTCACCTAAAAGATTTAAAGAAGGAGGGGAAGATATATTATTAGAACATAATAAAAATCAAAATAAACATAATCTAGGTATTCTTAATAAATAACCCTTATTAATAAATAATCTACGGCTATAACTACGCTCATAAATAATATTAGCCAAACAAAATAAGGCAGATGAACAAAAACCATGACCAACTATTATAATAATAGAACCAACAAACCCATAATAATTAAATCTTATAATACCACAAATAACTAAAGATATATGAGCTACAGAAGAATAAGCAATTATTGATTTAATATCAATCTGAAACAAACATAAAAATCTAATAATAAGAGAACCTCACATAATTAAACCAATCCAAAAGTATCTATAAAAAGTAGAATAAGCCCCTATAAATATATAAATACGAATTAAACCATAACCTCCTATCTTTAATAAAATAGCAGCTAAAATTATAGAACCAGAAATAGGAGCCTCAACATGAGCTTTAGGTAATCAAAAATGAAAAAAAGGAATAGGAATCTTAAATAAAAAAGCTATAATTATAGATATATATAAATATAAATTTAAGGAAGAATCCAAATCAATTAATCAAAAATCCAATGAATTAGAAATTATATAAATATAAAAAATAGATAATAATAAAGGAAGAGAAGCAAATAAAGTATAAAAAAGAAGATAATAACCAGCAGAAATACGTTCAGGCTGATATCCCCACCCAAAAATTAAAAAAATGGTGGGGATTAAAGATATTTCAAAAGAAATATAAAAAATAAATAAATTTAAGGAAGAAAAAGTTAATAATAAAGATATTATTATCACAATTAAAGTAAATAAAAAAACCTTAAAATTATTTTTATACTTATAAATTATGTATCTCGCTATTAATATTAGAGACAAAATAAAATAAGACAGACCAATTAAAGCATAAGATAAGATATCCACTCCAAATAATCCTCCTGAAAAGCAAATAAAATCATAAAAATTTTGTAGAAAAACAAAAATAAAACATATAAATAAATAAACAAATATATTTAATCAATAATTATTAAATAAAGGGATTAAAAAAAATAATATAAATATATATTTTATCATCTTAAAATAGATATTCTAAGTAAATAATCATTACCCTGACTTCGAACTAATCTTACTAAAATAGATAAACCAAGAGCACCTTCACATACTGTAAAAACCAAAAAGATTAAAGAGAAATATAATTCATAACCATAAATTATTATAACTAAAAATAAACATAAAAATCTAGATAACACTATAAATTCCAAACTTAATAAAGATAACAATAAATGATTACGAGTAGAACAAAAAACAATAATTCCACTTAATAAATTAAACAAAATAATATATTCTATAATAAGTTTTAATAGTTTAAATCAAAAACAACGATTTTGTAAATCGTAATTAGGAATATCCTTTAAAACTTCAGTAAAGGGTTCATAACCCATCTTTAATCTCCAAAATTAATATTTTTATAAACTATTTACTGTAATGAATATTATGGTTACATTAATAATTATAATATCTTTATTTTTATTAATTATAAATCACCCTTTAAGAATAGGATTTATTTTAATTATTCAAACAATTATTACAGCAATAGTAATTGGCTACTTAATAAAATCATTCTTATTTTCATATATTATTATTATTATTATATTAAGAGGAGCTCTAGTCCTATTTATTTATATAGCAAGAGTAGCAAGAAATGAAAAATTTAAATTCCCAATTATTTATTCAGCAATAAATATTATTATATCTTTAATAATTTTTATTTACTTAAAATATAATAATAATAATTGAGAATTAAATAATCTACAAATAAATGAAAAAATTAGATTAATTAAAATTTTTAATACTTTAAATTTTACAATTACAATTATAATAATTACTTATTTATTATTAACAATAATTGCAGTATCAAATATTGCAAAAGTAACTGAAGGACCCTTACGAATAAGATCTAATTCTAAATATGAACAAACCTTTACGTAAAACACACCCATTATTTAAAATTATTAATAGATCTTTAATTGATTTACCTTCCCCTTCCTCAATTTCATTATGATGAAATTTTGGATCTCTATTAGGAATATGTTTAATAATTCAAATTATTAGAGGATTATTTTTAGCAATACATTATACTGCAAATATTGAAATAGCATTCAATAGTGTTGTACATATCTGTCGAGATGTTAATAATGGATGATTAATACGGTATACTCACGCTAATGGTGCTTCACTATTTTTCATTTGTTTATATCTCCATATCGGACGAGGGTTATATTATGGTTCATATAATTTGAAAATAACTTGATCTGTTGGAATTTTATTATTATTAATAGTAATAGCAACAGCTTTTTTAGGATATGTATTACCTTGAGGTCAAATATCCCTGTGAGGAGTTACTGTAATTACTAATTTATTGTCCGCAATTCCTTATCTAGGAAAAACCTTAGTAATATGGTTATGAGGGGGATTTTCAGTTGATAACGCAACCCTAAATCGATTCTTTACCTTACATTTTTTATTACCTTTTATTATTACAGGTATAGTAATTGTACATTTAATTTTTTTACATCAGACAGGAAGAAATAATCCACTAGGATTAAATTCAAACTATGATAAATCACCATTCCACCCCTACTTTTCAATCAAGGATTTAATAGGAATAATCATCACCCTATTTATATTTTCATTATTAATTTTGTTAGAACCTCGAACATTGGGAGATCCTGAAAATTTTATTCCAGCAAATCCTTTAGTAACACCCGTTCACATTCAACCAGAATGATATTTCTTATTCGCTTATGCTATTTTACGATCTATTCCTAATAAATTAGGAGGAGTAATTGCAATATTAATATCAATTATTATTATTGCAGTGCCTATATTTACAAATAAAAGAAAATTTCAAGGAAATATATTTTATCCTTTAAATAAAAGAATATTTTGAAGAATAATTTCAATTATTTTATTATTGACTTGAATTGGAGCTCGCCCTGCCGAAGAGCCTTACATTTGAGTAGGACAAATATTAACAGTAGCTTATTTTAGATATTTCCTGATTAATCCTATTATTATAAAAACTTGAGATTATATTTTAAACTAACAATTAATAAGTTTTAGATAAATATTTTAAACTAGTTAATAAGTTTTAGATAAACATATATTTTGAAAATATAATATGAAAGTTAGATTCTTTCATTAACTTCCACTTAAAACAGTGAATTATATTTTAAATAAGATAAAATAATAATAAACTCAGATAAAATAAAAAGAAATTTAATGATAAAGGTAAAAACAATTTTCAAGTTAAATATATCAACTTATCATATCGAAATCGAGGTAATACCCCTCGAACCCAAATAAACCAAAACACAATTAATATAACTTTAATATAAAAAAATAAAGAAAATAAATCACACCCTAAAAATAAAATAACAGTTAAAAGACTTATAAAAATAATATTCATATATTCAGATAAAAAAATAAAAGCAAACCCTCCACTTCTATATTCAACATTAAATCCTCTAACCAATTCACTTTCCCCTTCAGAAAAATCAAATGGAGATCGATTAGTCTCAGCTAAACAAGAAGATAATCAACAAAAAAATAGAGGAAAGTTTATAAACAAAAACCATCTCAAATTTTGATAATACATAAAATCTAAAAGATTATAACTAAATACAAAAATAATAACACATAATATAATTATTATTATTCTTACTTCATAAGAAATAACCTGAGCTACTGAACGTAAACTCCCTAAAAGAGCATAATTAGAATTAGAGGATCAACCAGAAAGTATTACTCCATATACTCTTATACCTGTACAAACCATAAAAAATAATACACCATAATTAAAATTATAAACATTAATAATATAAGGATATAATAATCATAATATAAAAGATAATATTAATAAAAATATAGGAGAAACATAAAAAACAATTATATTAAATTTTATAAGAAAAGTTTGCTCCTTAAAAAATAATTTTAATCCATCAGAAAAAGGTTGAAGAAGACCTATAAACCCTAATTTATTAGGACCTTTACGTAGCTGAATATAACCTAAAACCTTACGTTCCAATAAAGTTACAAAAGAAACACAAATCAAAATAGAAATAAGTATTAAAATATAAATTATTAAAAACAATACTATTTGTAATAAATAAATACTACATTAATAAATTCTAAATTTACTGCACTAATCTGCCAAAATAGTAATAGAATTCATTTATAATAAAATTTTCAATGTAAATGGTCCTTTCGTACTAAAATACATAAAATTTAAAAAAGATAGAAACCGACCTGGCTCACGCCGGTCTGAACTCAGATCATGTAAAATTTTAAAGGTCGAACAGACCTAGAAAATTTAAGCTTCTGCACTTAAATCTAATTTTAATCCAACATCGAGGTCGCAAACTTCTTTATCGATAAGAACTCTCCAAAGAAATTACGCTGTTATCCCTAAGGTAATTTAATCTAATAATCTTTATAAAAGGATCAAACATATATAAATTAATAAAAAAATAAGTTGTGAGAGTAAAAAAAATCTCACTGTCACCCCAACAAAATTTTTATTTAAATTTTTAACCATAAATTTTACCAAAAATTAAATATTTAATTAAAAATAAAATTCTATAGGGTCTTCTCGTCCCTTTAATAAATTTAAGCTTTTTCACTCAAATATTAAGTTCAATTTTATAATATAAAGAAAGAAATTCCATCATGTGACCATTCATACAAGCCTTCAATTAAAAGACAAATGATTATGCTACCTTCGCACAGTCAAAATACTGCGGCTATTTAATAAAATCATTGAGCAGGCCAGACTTAATAAATATTATCATCAAGACATGTTTTTGTTAAACAGGTGAAGAATATATTTGCCGAGTTACTATATACTATATCCAAAATTTACTAATTCTATCATTATTACTTATAAAATACAATTTATTAATAAATCTTAATAAAAATTTAAACATTAATTAATAAATAAAATTCTATTTTAATTTAATTATAACAAAATAAAAGATGAACATTTCTAATCCTACAAAATTAATAAAATTAACTAGTTATAAAATAATATATAAGCTTATCCCTATATAAATTAAATAATTATATAACAAAAAAAATAAATTGATCTGTTGGAAGTAATTATCCTGAATTAAATTCAATTATTAAGAAACCAGATAATTAAAATTGAATAGCATATAACAACTATTATATATTTATCAATAATTTTGTAATATTAAATAACAATATATAATAACTCTTCTAAAATCGGGAAATATAATATTATTATAATTAAATTAATAGACCCTGATACAAAAGGTACAAAATATTAATTATACTTTTATACTTATTAATAAATAACCTTCACAGTTAAATAATCTATAAATACAAAATTATTAATTCTTTAAAAAATACTAAAAATAAAGTTATTTCTATTAAAAATAAATTAAATAAACAATTTTATTAATTAAAAAAAATCAAATTAATTTGAATTGCACAAATAAACCTTTAATGTAAATAAAAGTTAATCCTAGATTATAATTTGTATAATTCCAGACCCATCTTCCGATAGGACTACTTTGTTACGACTTATCTCACCTTATTAATGAGAGTGACGGGCGATATGTACTTAATCAAGAACATATATCATAAATAAAATTTATTATTCATTACTTTTAAATCCAATTTAATATTAAATATACATTAAATATACTAATAATAACAAATTAAATGTAACCCATTTCAATCCTTTACATAGCTGCACCTTGACCTGACATAAAATTCCATAAAAATTAAAGAAAATACTTCTAATAAAACATTCAATCAGACAGAGATATACAAGCTTATATTATTTTTTTAAAGGTAAAATGTATCGTGGATTATCAATTACAGAACAGGTTCCTCTAAAATGATTTAAATTACCGTCAAATCCTTTCAATTTAAAGACCAAAACTTATAGTACTAAGAAATTTTAACTTTAAACTCCAAATAATAGGGTATCTAATCCTAGTTTAAACATGGAATGTCTTATAATCTATCACCAGGATAATAATTAAGTTTTAAATTTCACTTAAAAAAAATAAATATATAGCCAATAAAAATTATAAATAATTTATCTAATAAAGATTACTTTGACTAATTGTATAACCGCAGCTGCTGGCACAATTTTTGCTAGTCATATAATTATTAACTATGTCTTAAAATATTAAATACATAAAAATAAAAGCTGCTAAAAATATTAAAGATAATTTTTTTTAAAAATTATTAAACAACCACTAAAATTTACATGGCTTAATTTATAATAATAAAAATCTAACTAAACTAGAATTAAATTTATTAAAAGTCGTTAAAACTCAATTGGGTGCAACATCCATTTTCCCCCTCGCTAGCTCGGTCTAACCCCGGTCCATAGTTCCTCTGGACTAGATCGGATACTCCTAATATATTATATTGGCATATGTAATTCTAATTCCATATGTTAAATACTAATAGTTATTCTATTCCTAGCTCATATTTAATTCGCTACAAATATCTAACTGTTTATATCTATTTATTAGATATATTTTAATATATGAACTCATGTATTATAGATATTCTTACCTCTGGTAATTACATTCATAATTACTTCCAACAGATCAAATATTTACATATAGTATATCCCCCCAGACAGACGGCCCTCCGGATACCTCCGGTCCTCTTGTATAATGAGAAATTTATAAATTTATCCCCACGATAAATAGAAAATCTCCTTTCACAAAAGATTTATTTAAAATTACAAATATTTATTATAGGAACACTAATATATTAATCCCTTAAATTGATATCATTTTCTCCTATGAATCATAAAATTAACCAATTTTTTAAAAATTAAGTTATTGAACTCTCAAAAATTACACTCTTGTAGATTTATTATAAGGGTTATAAACAACCCTGTGTTTCTGGAGTTTATTTAGTAATATATACATACATACATGTATATACATATATTATATTTATCTAAAAAATAACTCTCCCCACAAGTTATTTGACAGATAATGTATAATTTATGATTAACCTTTAATATTTTATAATTAACAACTACAGATAATGTATAATCTATGATTAACCTTTAATATTTTATAATTAACAACTACAGATAATGTATAATCTATGATTAACCTTTAATATTTTATAATTAACAACTACAGATAATGTATAATTTATGATTAATGATTAAATTTTATGATATAAATAAATTAATCTGAATAAAATATTAGATTAATGATTAAATTTTATAATTTTAGTTATAGGGTTATAAACAAACCTGTGTTTCTGGAGTTTATTTAGTAATATATACATACATATATATATAACATATATTATATTTATCTAAAAAATAACTCTCCCCACAAGTTATTTGATAGATAATGAATAATTTATGATTAACCTTTAAATTTTATAATATAAATAAATTAATCTGAATAAAATATTAGATTAATGATTAAATTTTATGATATAAATAAATTAATCTGAATAAAATATTAGATTAATGATTAAATTTTATGATATAAATAAATTAATCTGAATAAAATATTAGATTAATGATTAAATTTTATAATATAAATAAATTAATCTGAATAAAATATTAGATTAATGATTAAATTTTATG